TCAACGCGTTATTACTTCAAGAGAAGCTCCCATCGAAGTTCACTATGAATCTTTGGGTACCTATCATGAAATTTATGGACACTTACTAATACTAAGAAGTATAAAAAAAGAAATTCGTTGTATATATGTTCGAACCACTATTGGTCATATTTCTCTTTATCGAGAAATCGAAGAAGCTATACAAGGGTTTTGCCAGGCCTCCTCATATGGTACCTAATCCTATGGTATCCAAGCTAAGCGGTTCTATTAAATCAGCGCTAATTCGGGTCTCTCCGGTTTAACTAGAACCGTAATTCCTGAATTTCTACACGAATGAAGATCGAGAAAAGGAAGTTTTCCAATCATTGACTCAAACCCATTGTCAAACCCCACCCATCGGAATATGGAGGTACTTATGGCAGAACGGGCCGATCTGGTCTTTCACAATAAAGTGATAGATGGACCTGCCATTAAACGAATTATTAGTAGATTAATAGATCACTTCGGAATGGCATATACATCACATATCCTGGATCAAGTAAAGACTCTGGGGTTCCGGCAAGCCACTGCGACATCCATTTCATTAGGAATTGATGATCTTTTAACAATACCTTCGAAGGGATGGCTAGTCCAAGATGCTGAACAACAAAGTTTTATTTTGGAAAAACATCATCATTATGGAAATGTACACGCGGTAGAAAAATTACGACAATCTATTGAGATATGGTATGCTACAAGTGAATATTTGCGACAAGAAATGAATCCTAATTTTCGGATGACTGATCCTTTTAATTCAGTCCATATGATGTCCTTTTCGGGAGCGAGGGGCAATGCATCTCAAGTACACCAATTAGTAGGTATGAGAGGATTAATGTCGGATCCACAAGGAAAAATGATTGATTTACCTATTCAAAGCAATTTACGCGAAGGACTATCTTTAACAGAATATATCATTTCTTGTTACGGAGCCCGCAAAGGAGTTGTAGATACTGCTGTACGAACATCGGATGCTGGATATCTTACACGCAGACTTGTTGAAGTAGTTCAACACCTTGTTGTACGTAGAACGGACTGCGGCACCATCCAAGGAATTTCTGTAAGTCCTCGAACTGGGATGATGTCGGAAAGAATTTATATCCAAACATTGATTGGCCGTGTATTAGCAGACGATATATATATAGGCTCACGATGTCTTGCCATTCGAAATCAAGATATTGGTATTGGACTTGTCAATCGATTCATAACTTTTCAAACACAACCCATCTCGATCCGAACTCCCCTTACTTGTAAGAGTACGTCTTGGATCTGCCGATTATGTTATGGCCGGAGCCCTACTCATGGTGACCTCGTCGAATTGGGAGAAGCTGTAGGTATTATTGCGGGTCAATCTATTGGGGAACCCGGCACTCAACTAACATTAAGAACTTTTCATACCGGTGGAGTATTCACAGGGGGTACTGCAAAACATGTGCGAGCCCCTTCTAATGGAAAAATCAAATTCAATGAGGATTTGGTTCATCCCATACGTACACGTCACGGGTATCCCGCTTTTCTATCTTATATAGACTTGTATGTAACTATTGAGAGTGAGGTTATTATACATAACGTGATTATTCCACCAAAAAGTTTTATTTTAGTTCAAAATGAGCAATATGTAGAATCAGAACAAGTGATTGCTGAGATTCGCGCAGGAACATACACTTTTAATTTGAAAGAGAGGGTTCGAAAACATATTTATTCTAACTCAGAGGGAGAACTACACTGGAGTACTGATGTATATCATGTACCCGATTTTACATATAGTAATGTACATCTCTTACCAAAAACAAGTCATTTATGGATATTATCAGGAGGCTCATACAGATCCAGTCTAGTCCCTTTTTCAATCCATAAAGATCAAGATCAAATGAACGTTTATTTTCTTTATGCCAAAGGAAAATCCATTTATAGCTTTTCAGTAAATACAGTAAATAATGATCAAGGGAAAGACAAATTCCTTTTCCTTCCTTCGGGTCTTTCTGATAAAAAAGAAAGCAGTATTCGTGATTATTCAGAATTTAATCGAATCGTATATAGAGGTCATTGTAATCTCCTATTTCCTTCGATTCTACACAAAAATTATGATTTATTTTTATTAGCAAAAAGGCGAAGAAATAGATTCATCATTCCATTCCAACGGCTTCAAGAACGAGAGAAAGAACAACAGCCTCGTTCTAGTATTTCGATTGAAATACCGATAAATGGTATTTTTCGAAGAAATAGTATTCTTGCTTATTTTGATGATCCTCAATACAGAAGAAAGCGTTCGGGAATTACTAAACCCGGGGTGCATTCAATCCTCAAAAAAGAGGATTTAATTGCGTATGGAGAAGTCAAAGAACTTAAGCAAAAATACCAAACGAAATTAGATCGATTTTTTTTCATTCCCGAAGAGGTACATATTTTACCCGAATCGTCTTCCATAATGGTACGAAACAATAGTATTATTGGAGTAGATACACGAATCGCTTTAAATACAAGA